ATACCCCAATATTTTATAGTAATTTATTAATATAATATATATTTTCTATGATACCCCAATATCTATAGTAAAATTAATATGTTTACAAGTTTGACTAGTATTTTAATTTGGTTAATGTCTTTTGGGATATAGTAATAATCTAGCCTAACAATATATTTTATATTATGACATAATTTATAAATTTTAATTTATAGTATAATCTTTGTTTATATTAATATTTTTCTATTTAATACCCCAATATTTTATAGTAATTTATTAATATAATATATATTTTCTATGATACCCCAATATCTATAGTAAAATTAATATGTTTACAAGTTTGACTAGTATTTTAATTTGGTTAATGTCTTTTGGGAAAAAAGAATAATTTAGCCTAATAGTATATTTTTTATTTTGATAAAGTTTGATTCTGGCTTTTAAGTTAACTTGTTCATTGATCTATATGGTAATTATTAAATTAATTTTGTTGTTCCAGTAGTAAAAATTAAATTTTATTATAAATTTTGAATTAGAAATTGAATAATTATTTAAATTAGATTAATATTTGTGCCAGCATTCGCGGTTATACAATTTATTTAAGTTAATTTTATTATTTTTTAATTTAATTTTTTTATTGGGTTTAAATGTAAAATTTATTTAGGTGGAATTTATAATTTGTTTTAAAATCTATATATAAATTTACTTAAGATAATTTTACTGATAGACTAGGATTAGATACCCTATTATTTTTATTGTAAATTTTTAGAATGGTATAAGTTATGATCTTTCAAGCTCAAAGAATTTGGCGGTAAAATATCTATTTAGAGGAATCTGTATGTTAATTGATATTCCACAATAGTTTGTACCTTTTAATTTATTTGTATATCGCTATACATATAGATTGTTATTTAAATAAACTTTCTTTAATTGATTTAATTTTATATTAGGTCAAGGTGCAGTTTTTAAAGGGTTAATATGGATTACTTTTGTTATAAGTTTTAGGATTTTAATTTTATTGAAATTAATTTGAATAAGGATTTAATAGTAAGTTGAATTAATTTATTTCTCTGAATATTGGTTATGTTTTATGTACATATCGCCCGTCACTCCTAATTAAGTTAGGATAAGTCGTAACAAAGTAATTTTACCGGAAGGTGAGGTTAGAAAAATAATAAATAAGGTTTTCTAACAAACTGTAGCTTATTTTTTAAAGCTTTTTAGTTACATTAATAAGAAAACATTAATTTTATTGTTTAGTTTGAGTTTATATTTATTTTAAATTATGTGAGCGTTTTTTAATTTATAGTAAATTTTTTTTGTTATTAGTATTTATAGAAATTAGATATTATATTAGTTGTGTACTGTAAAGGAATAATAATAGACGCATAAGGAATTATATTAGTTTAGTACCTTTAGTATCAGGGTGAATTAATTAATTAAATTATTTTATTTTCCCGAATTTGAAGGGTCAAGTTTTGTATTTTTATATATCTGTGTTAAAAGATTTTTTAATACATTATTAGTAATTATATGTTAGTCGTTTTCTGTTTATCTGGTTATTAGGGAAATTAAATTTAATTTTACACTTTAATGGTAATTTAGTCAATAATTTTATTTAAGTGTTAATTTATCAGGGATAATCTTGGTAAATGTAAATTATTACATAAAATTTACTTTTTATTTTTTTACCTTTAAATTTTGTATTAAGTTTGTACTAAATTTGTAAAGTTTAATATTATTTTTTTGTGTATATTTTTATACTTAATTTATTGGATTAATTTTCAATTTGATTTAATAATGATTTAATTAGTATAATAGATTAATTAAAGTAAATGAATTCGACAAATATTATTTCCAACTGTTTATCAAAAACATTTCTTTTTGGTGTTTATAAAAAGTATCTCCTGCCCTATGGTTTAAAATATCTAAATGGCTGCAGTATTTTGACTGTGCAAAGGTAGCATAGTAATTAGTTTTTTAATTGAAAGCTTGTATGAACGGAAGTATGAGAAGTATATTTTATTTTTTTAATTATTAAAATTTAAATTTAAAGTTAAAATGCTTTATTAGTTTATTGGGACGATAAGACCCTATAGAACTTTATATAATTTGGTTTTATTAAGTTTTATTTCATGAACCTTTTTAATATTATTTTATATTTTGCTGGGGTGGCAGCTAAATAGTTAACTTTAGTTTTAATATTCATTTTTTTATGTAATTTTAGATCTCAATATAAATTGGGGACAAGAAGATTAAGTTACCTTAGGGATAACAGCGTAATTTCAGTGGGGAGTTCATATCTATATTGTATTTTGCGACCTCGATGTTGAATTAAGAAAATTTTAAGAAGCAGTATTCTTAATAATAAGTCTGTTCGACTTTTAAATTCTTACATGATTTGAGTTCAAACCGGTGTGAGCCAGGTTGGTTTCTATCTGATAAACATTTTTTATGCTCAGTACGAAAGGACCAGTATAAATTACTTATGGGTAAAATATTTTTAATTAAATGATTTGGCAGATTAGTGCTCTAAATTTAGAATTTGGTTAAGTATATAAAATATTATACATTCATTAATTGATTTTTTTTTAATTTATTTATTTTTATTGATTTTTGTTCTAGTTTCTGTTGGGTTTTTTACCTTACTAGAGCGTAAAGTCTTAGGCTATATTCAGTTACGTAAGGGGCCTAATAGGGTTGGGTATTTAGGTATTTTACAGCCTTTTAGAGATGGTATAAAATTGTTTATAAAAGGACAAGTTTATCCAATAAATTCTAATTTTTTGATTTATATAGTTTGTCCCCTTTTGAGTCTAGTACAATCGCTATTTATGTGAGTGTTATTTCCCATATATATTAATAGATTAGAATTCAATTTAGGTGTAATATTTTTTTTATGTTGTTCAAGTCTGAGCGTTTATGCCTTGATAGTTTGTGGGTGGTCTTCTAATAGTGTATATTCAATACTAGGTTGTATTCGGAGAGTGTCACAAGCTATTTCATATGAAGTAAGCCTTTCTTTAATTTTATTATGTTATTTTTTATTGGTTGATAGATACAATTTTATTAGTTTTTTTTATGGTCAGTTTTCGTTTTGATTTATTATAATTTCATTGCCTTTATTTATATGTTGAATCTCTTGTTGTTTAGCTGAGAGAAATCGGACTCCGTTTGATTTCTCTGAGGGTGAGAGTGAGTTAGTTTCAGGGTTTAATGTGGAGTATGGTTCTGGCGGGTTTGCTCTATTATTTATTTCAGAATATTCAGGAATTATTTTTATTTGTTTATTAAGTTGTGTGATTTTTTTGGGGAGTAATTTTAATGATTTAAGATTTTATTTTAGGTTAATTTTTTTATGTTTTTTATTTTTATGGGTTCGTTCAACTCTCCCCCGATATCGTTATGATAAACTCATGTATTTGTCTTGAAAGTGTTATTTGCCTGTTACTTTAAATTATATTTTACTGTTTATTCTATTAAGGGTTCTGTGTTTTTATCATTTTTTTTTGTAAAGTTATTAAATTTCTCTTTCGTATATTTTCAAAATATAAACTTTAATATAAGCTAAATAACTAAATTTAGTAAATTAATTTTTCTCATAGCTTTGTAATTATAGGGTCATAGATAAAGTAGGAAAAATATATAATAGTAAAAGTTAAGCCAGTGTTTGTATATGGTAGTTCTACGGGACGCGCACCAATTCATGTTAATAAAAATACTGTAGTAATAAATATTCAAAATGTAATTTGATTTAGTGTGTAAAATTGAATGCCCCTAAATTTGGAATTTATGGAAAAGGGTAATACTACTAAAATTAAAATTGATAGGAATAGTGCTATCACTCCACCCAACTTATTGGGAATAGATCGTAGAATTGCATAGGCAAAAAGGAAGTATCATTCAGGTTGAATATGAATCGGGGTAACTATCGGGTTGGCGGGGGTGAAGTTGTCAGGATCGGAGAGTATGTAAGGGTTTGAGAGTGTAAGTATTAAAAGTGCAGTAATTGTAATTGCAAATCCCATTAAGTCTTTAATTGAGAAAAAGGGGTGAAACGGAATTTTGTCTAATTCAGAGTTGATACCTATAGGGTTACTAGAGCCTGTGAGGTGTAAAAAAAATAAGTGAATCAAAGTTAGTATCATAATAATAAAGGGTAGTATAAAGTGTAATCTAAAAAATCGAGATAAAGTAGCGTTATCTACACTAAAGCCCCCCCAAATTCAATTTACTAATATTGTCCCAATATATGGAAAAGCTGAAAGCAGGTTAGTAATTACTGTAGCACCTCAGAATGATATTTGCCCTCACGGTAAAACATAACCTAAGAAGGCAGTTGCCATGGTTATTAAAAGAATGATAATTCCCATATTTCATGTTTTATTTAAATGGTAAGAGCCATAGTAAATCCCACGCCCAACGTGTAAATAAAGGCAAATGAAAAATACGGAAGCACCGTTAGAATGGATATTACGTATTAATCACCCGTAGTTTACGTCTCGTATGATATGGCTTAGGCTATTAAAAGCTTCTTGAATATTTGCGGTATAGTGTATAGACAGTAAAATTCCTGTGATTAATTGAATTGATAGGCATATACCTAAAATCGAGCCGAAGTTTCATCATGTTGATAGATTAATTGGTGTTGGTAGGTCAATAATTGCATTATTAATAATAGAAATAATTTTATCTCTTTTTCGTAAAGGTTTATTCATTTAATTATTTTGATCGCAGGGGGCCCCTAAAAATTTTAATAATTTTAGTTACTACGATTATTGATATTAGTAGATATATAAATATGAACATGGTAATAATAAATGTTTTTTTATTGTAAATTTTAATTATAGAAATATTATCAATTGAAATTGTTGATATTAGGGTTTCATTTATTATGGGTTCAATGATTATTTGATCTAAAGGTATTATTAATATAATAATGGGGGTTGTCATTAATAAAATATTTGTAGAAAATTTTTCATTGGATGCAATTCTTCTTATATATATAAATAGAATCAATAAACCACCGATTAATATTAAAAATATAATTATTGGGATTCAAGCAGTTGTTAAAGTTTGTGTTATTAAAATAGTTGAAGTTGTTGTTAAAATTAATAGTATAATACCTATAGACATAGGGGTTTTTAACATTATAGTATATGAAGAAATTATAATTATAGTTTTAATTAGTAAAATTTTTATATCAACGAGTAGTTTATAAGTTTTAAAGAACATTAATTTTGGGTATTAAAGGTGTAGAGATTTTTCTATTTTGTTGAAGTTTTAAAGGATGGTGCCTAATTTTAGTTTACAAAACTAATATTTTTATTAAATTATTAAAACTTATTATAATTTTATTTATTTATATATATATTATATCAATTTTTTCTCTTTTATTAGTTCGAAAACATATTTTTTTATGTTTATTAAGATTAGAGTACGTTGTTTTGTCCCTTTTAATGATCTATAGTTATTATTTTATTTATACTAGAAGTTTTTATATGCTTATTATTATAATAGTTTTTTTTGTTTGTGAGGGTGTTTTAGGGTTAAGAATTTTAGTAAGATTAATTCGTTGTCACGGTAATGATTTTACTATGACTTTAAGAATATGATAAAGATTTTTTTTTATGTAATTTGAATGGTCCCTATTATCTGTTTATATCCTTCTATAGTTAGAATACAGCTATCATATATAGTTATTTTGTTACTAATAATTTATAGTATAAATTGTTTAGAGTTCTTTGGATTTATTTCATACAACTTAGGCTTAGATATTTATTCTTATTGTTTAATCTGTTTATCATTTATAATTGGTTCTTTAATATTAATTTCCATAGTTGATTGTTATAGAATTAAATTTTTTAATTTTATAAATTTTTTGTTAACAATTTCTTTATTGATTAATTTTTCGTCTATGAATTTTTTATATATATATATTTCTTTTGAATTTGTTTTAGTACCATTAATAATTTTAATTTTGGGGTGGGGGTATCAACCTGAACGCCTAATATCAGGGATGTATTTATTTTTTTATACAGCTTTTGCTTCTTTACCTTTATTAATGTTAATTTTATATCTAAATTATAGTTATAATTCCTTATTTTTTGATTATTTAGTTTCGGATTCTAAAACGTTTTTAATCCATTTTATTTTAGTGTTGGTTTTTATAGTTAAATTTCCTATATATTTATTACATTATTGACTACCCAAGGCGCACGTACAAGCACCAGTAAGAGGTTCAATGATTTTAGCCGGTTTAATGCTTAAGATCGGGGGGTATGGCTTAATTCGGGTTATAATAATTTATGAATACTTGTTTATTAAATATTCGTATATTTGATTTACATTTTCAATTGTAGGGTCTTTTTTAGTAGCATTAATCTGTTTAGTTCAAGGTGATATGAAATGTTTAATTGCGTACTCCTCAGTTTCTCATATAGGTATAGTTATTATAGGTATAATAACTATGAAAGTTTGGGGGTTATTAGGTTCTTATATATTAATGCTTGGGCATGGGTTCTGCTCTTCAGGGTTATTTTATATAGCTAACATATTGTACAATCGTACCATAAGTCGTAGATTTTATTTAAATAGGGGTTTAATAGTTTATATCCCTAGAGGCTCTTTAATTTGATTTTTATTATGTACATTTAATATAAGATGTCCACCTAGTTTAAATTTTATTAGAGAATTTATGATTTTAATTAGTGTAATTTCTTTTTGATCTTATTCTTTTTTTTTATTTATGTTGATTTCATTTACATGTGCTTGTTTTAGATATTATATATATAGATATAGATTTCATGGGGTTTACCATAGTTTATATAGATTTTCTAGTGTTACAGTTATAGAGTATTTGTGTGTAATTAATCATTTAATTCCATTAATTTTTATTCCTATTTTTATTATGGATTTATTTTAAAATTTAAGTAGTTTATATTATAAAATATGGGGTTGTGATTTCCAAGAAGCTACAAGCTTTAAATTTTGTTAATTTTAAATTTATATTATATTTGATTTTTATTTTTATTTTTGATATCAGTGTTTTTTTTAGGTGTGTGTTTAAATTTTATATTATTAGACTATAGACTAATAATTGAGTGAATTTTATGTTCTTTTAATTCAGTATCAGTAAGATATCTAATTTTTATTGATTGAATTTCAATGTGTTTTTGTTTTGTAGTTTTTTTTATTTCCTCTATAGTAGTTTTATATAGAGGAGTATATATGGGTAATTATAATTATGGATCAATTCGGTTTTTATTATTGGTTCTTATATTTGTTACTAGTATACTATTAATAATTGTTAGACCAAATTTGGTAAGTATTATATTAGGTTGGGATGGGTTAGGTTTAGTTTCTTATTGTCTTGTTATTTACTATAGATCACTAAAGAGTTATCTGGCTGGGTTAATTACCTGCTTAATTAATCGTTTGGGGGATATTGGTTTATTAATTTCTATTAGTTGATTATTTGGTTATGGGAGATGAAATTTTATATTTTATTTAGATTATTATAGAAATTTAATTTTTTATTTAATTATTGTATCCTCTTTTACTAGGAGTGCTCAGATCCCCTTTTCTAGATGGTTACCGGCGGCTATGGCAGCACCAACGCCAGTGTCTGCGTTAGTGCATTCATCAACTTTAGTTACTGCTGGTGTGTATTTATTAATTCGTTTTTATAGCCATTTAGTTTTTATAAATTATTTTTTTATATTTATTGGTATTATAACTATAACCATATCTTCCTTTTGTGCTAACTATGAATTTGATTTAAAAAAAATTATTGCTTTATCTACTTTAAGTCAATTGGGTTTAATAATAAGATGTTTATTTATAGGTTTAGTTGATTTGTCACTATTTCATTTACTCTCACATGCCATATTTAAGTCTTTACTATTTTTATGTTCTGGGGTGATTATTCATTTAATAGGTGGTAGACAGGATATTCGTGTTATGGGAACAATTTGTATAAGTATTCCACTTACGTGTAGATGTTTTAATATTGCAAATATATCATTATGTGGGTTTCCGTTTCTTAGAGGTTTTTATTCTAAGGATTTCATTGTTGAGGTGGGTGTATTTAATAGAATAAATATACTTCATATAATTTTTTTTTATTTAGGTTTAGGTTTAACAGCTATATATAGAGTTCGATTGATTTATTATACTTTATTAATTAATTATAATTATAATAGCTTTATTAATAGAAGTCTTGGTAAATTAATTTATTATATAAAATATAGTTTGATTTTATTGTCCCTGTTCTCCCTAAGTTTTGGTTGTATATTTATGTGATTAACTAATTTAGATTTAGGTTTTTTAGTATTACCACCTCTTTTAAAAATTTTAAGATTAGTAATAGTTTTCTTAGGCATCTATATGGGCTATGAAATAAGTTTCATTAATTATTTAATGTTTAATAATTATTATTTTTTAAATGGGTCAATATGATTTATGTATAGATACTCATATGGGGTATTTATAGTTAGTTATAATTATGGGTTAAGCTTGTTTAAAATAATATATTGAGGGGAATATTATGGTGGAGTGGGACTTTCTTTTTATTTCATAAGGTTATCTAATTTTATACAGGTTATATTTTTAGGGTCTTTAAAGGGTTTTTGTTTAATATTAATTATTTGGTTAATTTTTCTTATTTATTTACATAGCTTATATTTAAGAGTATATCAGTGAAGTTGATGAGGAAACTTTATGTTTGTAAATGAATTTTTATAGACTACAGATAAGTCATTTTTTTAATGAAAATAAAATGTTTTATTGAAACTATATAAAATTTTAAAGGGAAAACGGAGTTTAACCGCTTTAATATTTAGTTAGCAGCTAATATTATACTTGCCCCCCTTAATTGGATTAAAAATCAGTATCCTTATTAACATTAAGGTGCCTCTCCCCCTTTGGCTTCAATTAAAACATGAGGAGTATAAATCCTAGAGTTTAGGTCGAAACTAAGTGTAATCTTTACTTCTATGTTAAAGATTAATCTGTATAGAAGATACCTTTTGATTGCAATTCAAATATTATAGTTAAATATAATCCTTTAATGTTTACTCTGTTCATTTGATTATTCCGTTGTTTCACTCATGGAATAACCCCAATAATAAAATTGCAATAAAAAATGATGTTGTAAAAATTCATGTTTTTATTAAGGCAGTTTTTATTGTTAAAATTATCGGTAGAACCATAATGATTTCAATATCAAATACTAAAAAAAGTACTGCAATAAGAAAAAAGTGAATAGAAAAGGGTAGTCGGGTATATGATATTGGGTTAAATCCACATTCAAAGGGGGTTGCCCTTTGACTATCAATTACTGATTTTTTTCTTACGGTTGAAATAATTAATAGTATGATTGATGTTAATAATAAAATTAAAAATAATCTAGTAGCTATTAAGTTTATTATTCAATTTATTTTTATAACCCTTTAAGTTGGAAGCTTAATATACTTTTATATACTAATTGAATTAATTTGTATAAAATTTATTTACCTCATCAATATATCGATGTATATAAAAATAATCAAACAACATCTACAAAGTGTCAATATCAGGCTGATGTCTCAAATCCTACGTGGTGTTGTATAGATATGTGGAGCTTAAGGGTGCGGATAGTGGAGATAGTGATGAAAATTGTTCCAATGATTACATGAAGTCCGTGAAATCCAGTGCTTATAAAGAATGTTGAACCGTAAATTGAATCTGCCATTGAGAAGGGTGCCTCTAGATATTCGATTGCTTGGAGTATTGTAAAGTAAATTCCCATTAAAATTGTAATTCAAAGTCTTTGCTTAGTTTGCGAGAAATTATTATTGATAATTGCATTATGGGCCCATGTAATAGAAATTCCTGAGGAGAGGAGGATTAATGTATTTAATAGGGGAATACCTATTGGGTTAAAGGATTTAATTCCTGCGGGGGGTCATTGTATACCAAGTTCAATGGTTGGTGTTAATCTTCTATGAAAGAATGCTCAGAAGAATGAGGAAAAAAATAATACTTCAGATAAAATAAATAATATTATACCCCACTTTATTCTTTTAATAACCTGTTTAGTGTGAATTCCTTGAAAAGTTGATTCCCGAATTACATCTCGTCATCATTGAATTATAGTTAAAATAATAATTAAAGCCCCCAAGTTTATTAATAATCTTTGGTTATTGTGGAATCATAACACTGTACCTGAGGTTGAAGTTATGATTCCCATTGATGCCGTTAGAGGTCAGGGTCTATTCTCTACTAAGTGGAATGGGTGGTTTTTCATTTAAATTTCTCTTGAGTATAATGTTGAAAGGGTCATAAATACGTATGATTGAATAAATGCTACGGCTAGTTCGAATACTATAAGTCCTATAAATAGCCATATTATTATTATTATTAAGGGGAAATTTGAAATCAGGTTATTTCCTAGTAGGGATATTAATAGATGGCCTGCAATTATATTAGCAGTCAGTCGAACTGCTAGTGAGCCAGGTCGAATTACATTTCTAATTGACTCAATTATTACTATGAAAGGTATTAATGGTTTTGGGGTGCCGGTGGGCACTAAGTGAATAAATATTTTATTAGTAGAATTTAATCATCCGTATATTATTAATGATATTCATATTGTTAATGCAATTGCTAATGATATAGATAAGTGTGCAGAGGTAGTAAAGACGTAAGGGAGCAACCCTATAGTATTAATTGTTAATAAGTATATGAATATTCTTACTATTAAAATGGTGGGTTTATTTGTTTTAATGTGTATGATAATTTCTTTTATAATTTTTATGTAAATGTTTATTATAATTGATGTTAATTTACTAGGTGTTTTTCAGAATGGCACAGGTAAAAATAAAAATGCCATTATTCTAAATCAATTTAATGAGAATAATCCCGTAGAGGGGTCAAAGACTGAAAATAAATTTAGTATCATGTTCATTTAAATTTAGTTGAATTATTATCTATGTTTAATTTAATTTTTTTCACTGAGAGGAAATAGTTAATTATTATTATTAACATAAGTGTTATTGTAGTTGTCAATAAAATTGTAGTTCATCATATTGGGGCTATTTGTGGGATAGAGGGTCACTTAATAAAAAGTATTTTTAATTTGACAATTTAATGTTTTATAAAGAATTAAACTAGACACTCTAAGTTCATTAAGAGTATTCGCTTGTTTACTATAATTTGGTTTAAGAGACCAATACTTGCATTTAAGTAACTTAATGAAGAGAAATTTTTAATTCATGCTATGAATGATTTTATATTAACAGATTCAATTATAATAGGTATAAATCTGTGATTTGCCCCACAAATCTCTCTACATTGTCCATAGAATACTCCGGGTCGTGTCATTATAATTCTTCCCTGATTAATACGTCCAGGCGTCCCGTCAATTTTAATCCCTAGGGCGGGTACTGTTCATGAGTGGATAACGTCTAATGAGGTGACAAGAATTCGTGTTTTTGTATTAAACGGCAAAACGATTCGATTATCTACTTCTAATAATCGATATTCATTATTTGTTAGTCTTTTTGTATTTTTCATGTAAGAGTCAAATTCAATATTTTTGAAGTCTGAGAATTCATAGGTTCAGTATCATTGATGGCCGATTGCTTTTATTGAAATTAAAGGTTTGTTAATTTCCTCTAATAAGTACAAGATTTTTAATGAGGGGAGTGCAATAGTAATTAATATAAGTGCGGGGAAAATTGTTCAAATAAATTCGATTATTTGTCTTTCGAGGATATTACGATTAATTAGTTTTTTATTTGTTAAAAGTGAGGAAATTATAAATAATACCGCGATAGTAATTATAGTGAGGATTATTATTGCGTGATCATGAAAAATAATTAATTGTTCTATAATAGGAGTGGCGGGATCTTGAAATCTGATTATGTTTCATAGTGAAATTGTCAGAGAAATAATATTATTTATACACGAATTTTAAGTCCATTGCACTATTCTGCCACACTGAATAATTTAATGGGCAGGTGAGTGTGATGATATTAGGGGGAGTTCAGTGTATGAATGTTCTTGGGGTGGGGTTAATTGTAGTCATTCAATGGATGAGTTTGTTCTATAAGTTAGTAATGTAAAACGTTTAACTAATAATCTCTCTCATATGATAAAAATTATAATTATAACTCTTACTAGTGAAATTATTCTCCCAATTGAGGATACTAGATTCCAGTTTGTATAGCTGTCAGGGTAGTCTGAGTATCGTCGAGGTAGCCCACTTAATCCTAAAAAATGTTGTGGGAAAAATGTTGTATTAACACCAATAAATATGCATATAAATTGAATTTTTAATCATTTAGGGTTTATTGTTAATCCTGTAAATAGGGGGTACCATTGGATAAATCCAGCCATGATTGCAAAGACTGCTCCTATAGATAGTACATAATGGAAGTGAGCCACTACATAATAAGTATCATGTAAAATAACATCAATGGATGAATTAGAGAGGATGATTCCAGTAAGCCCCCCCATAGTAAATAGGAATACAAACCCCGTTGATCATAATATCGAAATAGATAATTTAGAAGAACTGCCATGCATTGTGGCTAGTCATCTAAAGATTTTAATTCCTGTGGGTACAGCAATAATTATTGTAGCTGATGTGAAGTAAGCTCGTGTATCAACATCTATTCCTACTGTAAATATATGGTGGGCTCATACCACAAAACCTAAGATTCCAATTGACAATATTGCATAGACTATTCCGATATAGCCAAATGATTCCGCCCTCCCTCTCTCTTGAGTAATAATATGGGAAATTAGACCAAATCCCGGTAAGATTAAAATATATACTTCAGGGTGTCCGAAGAATCAAAATAAATGTTGATAGAGAATTGGGTCACCACCCCCCGAGGGGTCAAAAAATGTTGTGTTAATATTTCGGTCTGTCAGTAATATTGTAATTGCCCCGGCTAGTACAGGTAGGGAGAGTAGTAATAGAATTGCTGTAATTAAAACTGACCAAACAAATAGAGGTGTTCGATCTATTGTCATCCCTAAAGGCCGCATATTTATAACTGTTGTAATAAAATTCACAGCCCCGAGGATGGAGGAAATTCCGGCTAAATGCAAGGAAAAAATTGATATGTCTACTCTTGGCCCAGCATGGGCGATATTTCTTGAGAGGGGGGGGTATACCGTTCAACCTGTTCCAACCCCCATTTCTACTATTGAACTGGATATAAGAAGTGTGAGGGAGGGTGGTAATAGTCAAAATCTTATGTTGTTTAAACGGGGAAATGCTATGTCCGGGGCCCCAATTATAAGAGGTAACAATCAGTTTCCAAACCCACCGATCATAATTGGTATAACCATAAAAAAAATTATGATAAATGCATGTGAAGTAACAATAACATTGTAAGCTTGATCGTTGTTAATGAAAGATCCGGGTTGGGCAAGTTCAATTCGAATAATTATTCTTAATATTATTCCCACTATTCCAGATCAAATACCAAATATGAAGTACATAGTTCCAATGTCTTTGTGATTTGTAGAGTAAAGTCATTTTTTCATAACTTTAATTGAAAATGTTATTTAAAAAAGTATTAGCTGAATATTATTAAGGTGTCTGAGAAAAGGTAGTAAACTGTAAATTTACTTATGAGTGAAAATTAACTCTCTTAATATTTTGGTCTTATAGTTTAATATAAAACTTTAAATTGCAAATTTAAAAATGTGTTCATATCTTCTAAGACTTACCCAGTCATTCAGATATTAATAACTTTGAAGGCTACAAGTTTTAATTTAACTTAAAGTCTTTTATAAGTTAATTATTCTTGAGCAGATTAAGGGTGTTATTGCAATGTTTAATACAAATATGTATTGGTTAGCAGGTTTTCTTAGCAGTATTCATTTTTTGAATGAATGAAACGTCAACATAAATGTAAATGTTAAACGTATATAAAATAATAAGACTAGTATTGATGTTATTACTAAGAATAAAGGGGTGAATATTTGGTTTTCATTAATTATTTTCTGTATTACTATTATTTTTATAAAAAAACCTATGAGGGGGGGGAAACCCCCCATTGATAATATGTTAATTCATAGTGTTAATTTAACCCAACTATTAAAGTTATTAGTAATTATTTGGTTAATATAGTTGATTTTCAAAGTTTTAATACTTTTTCCTAACGTAATTATTATAAATCTATACATTGTTAGGAATAATATTGTTTCAATAATTCTTGGGATAATAACTATTATTAATCTTGTATTGTAGATGGAGGAATAACCTAATGTTTTTCGGATTGATGTTTGATTTAAACAAGCTACAGATCTGAGAATTATGCCTAATAGAATTGGAATTGTCAAGATTTTTGTATTGATTTGGTGTATAACAATTAGGGGTGGTAGCTTTATAATTGTCAACATGGTTATTAAAGGTAAAATTCTTAAAGGTTCAAGAATTATTAGGACCCATCTATGAAAAGGGGCTGAACCCAGCTTGATTAACATAGATGTTGTTAGAATAATTTCGTTTAACTCTGTCATTATACTATCCCCAACTAGTATAATTGTGATTCTGAATAGAAATATCGTTGAAGCAATTCTTTGCACAATAAAATATTTAATTATAGATTCTGATGTTAATAGATTTTCATTTTGCATTAAAGGAATGAATGATATAAGTACTAGCTCTAAGCCTATTCACATTGAAATTCAATTGTTTGAACAGTTTACTATGATAACCCCAATTATCATAGTATTTACTAATAAAATTTTAGTTGAATTAAAATATATTAAAAAGAAGAATAGTTGAATTCTATATTTAGGGTATGAACCTAATAGCTTTATTAGCTTATCTTTTTCACATGCTTTTTGCTAAGAGGTGTAAGAAGCATTAGGGATTTTGATTTTCGAGGGTTAAGTTTGATTCTTAATTTAGCAACAATGAAAGTATAAATTATACATGGTTTATTCTATCAAAATAATCCTTTTTCAGGCATTTCATCGTTTTTTGGTTTTTTTTACATTAATTCATTTTAGTGAAAAAAAAATAACAAGGCTTAATTAAATCATTAAATTTGAATTAAAATACACTAACAGTTTTTTAAAAACAATAAATTTACTGTAATAGCTTAAATTTTATAGTTATAGTGAAAATTAACATACAAAGTTAATGTTTTAATAAATATTTAATATATAATATATAATAAATATTTTAATAGTAATAATATATTTAATATATAATATAATACAATGAAATATTTAATTAAATATAAATCATTTATTAAATATTAAAAAATAAATCTAAAGATAAAAATATATGATATTAAAACTAATGTATATTAAATATTTTAATAGTAATAATATATTTAATATATAATATATAATAAATATTTTAATAGTAATAATATATTTAATATATAATATATAATAAATATTTTAATAGTAATAATATATTTAATATATAATATATAATAAATATTTTAATAGTAATAATATATTTAATATATAATATAATACAATGAAATATTTAATTAAATATAAATCATTTATTAAATATTAAAAAATAAATCTAAAGATAAAAATATATGATATTAAAACTAATGTATATTAAATATTTTAATAGTAATAATATATTTAATATATAATATATAATAAATATTTTAATAGTAATAATATATTTAATATATAATATATAATAAATATTTTAATAGTAATAATATATTTAATATATAATATATAATAAATATTTTAATAGTAATAATATATTTAATATACTTTTTTACATTTAAAATAATAATATTTTAATTCACAGTATTAAATTCCTTCTTTCTAAAAATTTTAGAAAAGAAAGAAGGAATTTATATATTGATATTAAGATTTGTTAATTATTTTAATATTTATAAAATATTTAATAGTCAAGATTAATACAATTTATAAGTTTGATTGGTATTTTAATTAAATTAATATCTTATAGGATATAGTAATAATCTAGCCTAACAATATATTTTATATTATGACATAATTTATAAATTTTAATTTATAGTATAATCTTTGTTTATATTAATATTTTTCTATTTA